TATGATTTGGAGAAGAAAGAATGGCGCTTATATACTGACCTCGCCCTAGAGTACTAATTAAGTATTGAAAATGCGATAAATTTAAAATAATATCTAGGGAAAAGTATGTTAAAAATGGTGGTAACCATATAAGGGGGAAAATTTTAGGGGGGGGGGGAAATAATCATAGGGTTGAATCATGAAATAATAATTATGTCCTGCTACCATTGACTGTGATGCTCGTGCCTACCATTATGGGGATGCTCAAGATGCAGTTAAGTCCAGCTACAATTTATGCTCCGGGTCGGGGCCTTTGACGGCCATAGCTGAGTCCAAGCATCCCCCCAAAAATTAAAAATACCAAATGTATGACACCACAGTTATGTGTGAGCATGGGCTGATTAGTCATTAGTCCATCGAGATGTCTTATTTAAGAGGAAAGAGTGGGCGATTTTAGATGAGATGGCCCTGAAGAAAGAACCAGATGTCTGATAAAATTCATTAAATAGCTACCCCCACAATATATGGGCCCGGAGCGAGAAGAGGGATCCCTGCCAAGCGGGTTGCTGGTTTCACGCGGCATGGTAATTAAGCTCGTGATCTAGGGGACGGGATACGCATGTTGACGAGGATGGATTTGACTTAATGTGCTATGTACGATCAATAATAAAATGTACTATGTACTATAAATGACTTCATGGACTTGCTTATAAGCATGGGGCATATAATGTAATGTACTATTATACATAATATGTCTTAATACATTAATTTTATGTACTATACCCGCATGGGGTTACATAGAATATATATTATGTAATTTATGTAATTAATGGTATTTAAATTATAATATAGCTATTGAGTGCAAAGCTGTATTAAATTACTAAAGGTTTTTGAAAATTTAATACTGATTAGGCTCTTAAATTTTGTGGAACTATATTAATAATGCGTCAGGGAATAGTTTAAATAGAACTTCAGCTTTGGGTGTTGATGGTGGGGCTATAGCTTCTTCCTTGAGTCTTAGGGAGGTTGATTATTCTCCTTTTCTGGTTTACAAGACCAGTGTATTAAATGTACTACAAAGACTAATCTTCATTTTAAGAGGTTATTTTCAATTATGCTAGTGATTGGTATGAGAACTAGAATAATGAGGAAATATAGGATTGATGCTAGTTGTCCAATAATAATAAAGGGATGTTCAACTGGTTGTCCTCCGATTCATGTGAGTGTCAGTAAGTCTGCTACTAAGACTCAGAAGAGGCATTGGCTGAATGGTCGAAATATCATGCTGCGTTGTTTGGACATGTGAAGTAGGGGTATGAGAATTAGGATTAAGATAGATAAGACTAGGGCTAGTACTCCTCCTAACTTATTTGGGATTGATCGTAAAATTGCATACGCGAATAGGAAATACCATTCAGGTTTAATATGGGGAGGGGTATTAAGTGGATTTGCTGGAGTATAGTTGTCTGGGTCTCCAAGTAAGTCTGGTGCAAATAATACTAATAATATCAGGAAGAGAATTAGGAGTAGAATACCTAGAATGTCTTTAATGGTATAGTAGGGGTGAAATGAAATTTTGTCTGCGTCTGATGGAATTCCTGTTGGGTTATTAGATCCTGTTTCGTGGAGGAAAAGTAAGTGGACTATAGCAAGTGCTGCAATGATAAATGGAAGGATAAAGTGGAAAGCGAAAAATCGGGTCAGAGTTGCTTTGTCTACGGAAAAGCCTCCTCAGATTCATTCGACTAAGTTTGTGCCGATATATGGAATTGCTGAGAGAAGGTTTGTGATAACTGTTGCTCCTCAGAATGATATTTGTCCTCATGGTAAGACATATCCTACAAATGCTGTGGCTATTACCGTAAATAAGAGAACTACTCCGATATTTCATGTTTCTAGGAAAGTGTATGACCCATAGTATAGTCCTCGTCCTACGTGTATGAATAGGCAGATAAAAAATATTGATGCCCCATTAGCATGCATGTATCGAATAATTCAGCCATAATTGACGTCTCGGCAAATATGAGTGACGGAGGAGAATGCTATTGTTGTGTCGGATGTGTAGTGTATTGCTAGGAATAGGCCGGTGAGGATTTGTAGAATTAAGCAGATTCCTAGTAGGGAGCCAAAATTTCATCATGATGAAATGTTTGATGGAGCTGGAAGGTCAATAAATGCGTTGTTTACAATTTTTATTAGTGGGTGAGTTTTTCGGATATTGGTCATTGGTGTTCTTGTAGTTGAATGACAACGATGGTTTTTCATATCATTAGTCGTGGTTAAATTCCATGCGAGAATAATGATAACATACATTGTGTTTATTTTAAGTATTATTTTTGTGCTTGGTTTTGTAGGATTTTCTTCAAAGCCTTCGCCTATTTATGGGGGGTTAGGTTTGATTGTAAGTGGTGGAGTTGGTTGTGGTATTGTATTAAATTTTGGTGGATCTTTTTTAGGTTTAATGGTTTTTTTAATTTATTTGGGGGGAATAATAGTAGTTTTTGGTTATACAACAGCTATAGCTACGGAGCAGTATCCTGAGATTTGGGTGTCTAATAAAACTGTTTTAGGGGCATTTGTAACTGGTCTATTAATAGAGATTATAATGGTTTTCTATGTGATAAAGGATGAGGAGGTGGAAATTGTATTTCAATTTAATGGTTTAGGGGATTGAGTTATTTATGATACAGGAGATTCTGGGTTTTTTAGTGAGGAAGCTATGGGGATTGCTGCTTTGTATAGTTATGGAACTTGATTAGTTGTTGTGACTGGCTGATCTTTGTTGATTGGTGTGGTAGTCATTATGGAAATTACTCGTGGAAATTAAATAGAATAGTGCTGATAATAATTGTAATTAGGAATGAAAGGAAATATAGTTTGATTAAGCCTTTTTGGTCTGTAATTATAATTGATATTTTTGTTTGTATGAGTGAAATTGTTTTTGGTAGGACATTTTCGAGTCAGATTAAATCTAGGAGAGAAGAAGCTGATTTTTGACTTATTGTTAAATTTATATAAGGGATTAGACGATGTATAATTGTAGGAAAATACCCTAGTATATTGGAGAATTTAAAGGAATTTGATGAGTAGTTGAATTTTAGGTTTTGGGTAATATTACTAATTTCTAGTGCTAGGATAAAGCCTAAGATTGTTACTGCAAGGGCTATTATTTTTAGATAGTGAGGTATTGTTATTTGAGGAATTGTTGTTGGAGGAATATTGTTAGAGATAATAAATCCTGCGAATAGGCTTCCAATTATTAGGCGTTTAATAGAATTGATTAGAAGGGGGTTATTTTCATTAATAACTACTAAAGTTGGGAATCGAGGCTGTCCTAGAAGTGCAAAGAAGATGATGCGAGTGCTGTAGATGGCTGTGAAGGAAGTGGCAATTAATGTTATTAAGAGGGCTCAGGCGTTGGTATACGACGTGTTAGCGGTTTCGATAATTAAGTCTTTAGAATAAAATCCAGTAAGAAAAGGCATTCCTGTTAGTGCTAGGCTACCAATAATCAGAGCTGTAGTGGTAAATGGTATGGCTTTAAATAAGCCTCCTATTTTTCGAATGTCTTGTTCGTCATTTAGGTTATGAATAATGGAACCAGAGCATATAAATAATATGGCTTTGAAAAAGGCGTGAGTGCAAATGTGGAGAAATGCTAGGTAGGGTTGGTTAATGCCAATTGTTACTATTATAAGACCTAGTTGGCTGGATGTAGAGAAAGCGATAATTTTTTTGATGTCATTTTGGGTAAGAGCACATATTGCTGTGAATAGAGTAGTAATAGCTCCTAGGCATAATAGAATGGATTGTGCAAATTTGTTGTTTTCTGTTAGTGGATGAAAACGAATTAGTAGAAAAATACCTGCTACTACTATTGTACTTGAATGGAGTAGTGCTGAGACAGGAGTGGGGCCTTCTATTGCGGATGGTAGTCATGGGTGTAGGCCGAATTGGGCAGATTTTCCGGTTGCGGCTAGTGCGAGGCCTATTAGAGGTATATTGGAATTATTTGGGTCTAATATAAAAATTTGTTGAAAGTCTCAGGCATTAAAGTTAATGAGGAATCATGCTATTGCTAGAATAAAGCCAATATCACCGATGCGATTATATAAGATTGCTTGAAGAGCTGCTGTGTTTGCATCTGTTCGTCCATATCATCATCCAATCAATAGAAATGATATAATTCCTACACCTTCTCATCCAATAAATAATTGGAATAAGTTATTTGCTGTAACAAGAATAAGTATAGTGATGAGAAATAGGAGGAGATATTTGAAAAATTGATTAATATTGGGGTCTGAGTGCATATATCATATAGAAAATTCTATGATGGATCATGTGACAAATAGTGCTACTGGGATAAATATTATTGAGAAATAGTCTATTTTGAAGCTTAGTGATAATTTGATTGTTTGAATTGTAAGTCAATGTCAGTTTGAGATAACTATTTCTTGGCCTGTGTAAATAAATATTATTGTGGGGATTATACTGGTGATGAAGGCATATGAGATAGTTGTTTTTACATGTAATGGGTAGTTATAGGTTTTGTAATTATTAGAACTTGTAGTTATGATAGGAATAACTAATAAGAGTAGGGTAGCTAGTGTGAAAGTAGAGAATAGATTTATTACTTTTATTTGGAGTTGCACCAATTTTTTGGTTCCTAAGACCAACGGATTACTATCATCCTCTAAAAGTTCGAAAAAGCCATGTTATTATACATGGAAGCATAGAATTAGCAGTTCTTGCATGCTTTTTCGGCAAATAAGGAGATATAAACTCCTATCACCAGATTCACAATCTAATGTTTTTTTTAAACTATATTTACAGTACAAGGATCCTAGGATAATTTTTGGGTTAAGTGATAGTAGTAGGAGAGGTAGTATATGCAATGATATGAGAGCATTTTCTCGTGTAAAGGAGGGTGAAATATTATTAATATGATAAGTGTACTTACCTCGTTGTGTTGAAATTAGTATATAAAGAGAATATAGGGCAGTAATTACTATATTTACTCCTATTAAAATAATTGTAATATTAGACCATGAGAAAGTAGATATTACTACAAATAGTTCTCCGATTAAATTGATTGTTGGAGGGAGGGCTAGATTAGTTAAGCTTGCTAGAAGTCATCAGGTAGCTATTAGTGGGAGAAAAGTTTGTAGGCCTCGGGCTAGAATTATTGTTCGGCTGTGGGTTCGTTCATAGTTAGAGTTTGCTAGGCAAAAGAGTATGGATGAGGTAAGACCGTGGGCAATTATTAGGGCTGTAGCTCCTATGTAGCTTCAGGGTGTTTGAATGAGAATAGCTACAATTACAAGTGCTATATGACTAACGGAAGAGTATGCGATTAATGATTTAAGATCTGTTTGACGAAGGCAGATGGAACTAGTTATGATTATGCCTCATAGTGACAGCATAATAAAGGGGTATGCTATGAATTCGGTAAGTGGGTTTAGGAGTATTGTAATTCGTAATATACCGTATCCTCCTAATTTTAGTAGAATTGCTGCAAGAACTATAGAGCCTGCAATAGGGGCTTCTACATGGGCTTTGGGTAGTCAAAGATGGAGGCCATATAATGGTATTTTTACTATAAAGGCTATTATGCATGCTAGTCATATAAAAACGTTTGATCAGGAGTTTGATAGAGGTTGCACTCAATATTGAAGAATTAAAAAGTTTAGGGACCCGGTAGTATTTTGGAGATAAATTAGTGCAACAAGCAGTGGAAGAGAGCCTATTAGTGTGTAGAATAGGAAGTAGAGGCCTGCATTTAGGCGTTCTGTTTGGTTTCCTCATCGGGTAATAATGACAAGTGTTGGAACTAGTGTTGCTTCAAATAGGATATAGAAGAAAATTAATTCTATAGCAGTGAAGGTTATAATTAGGAATAGTTGTAGTAAAATCAATATAGTGATGTATAGTTTTTTTCGAGTTAAGCTTTCTTTTGTTAAATGGTGTTGGCTTGCTATTAATATTAGAGGGAGAAGCCATATAGTTAGAATCAGTAGTGGTGTTGATAGAGGATCGGAGAAGAATATTAATGAAAAGTTTAGGCTGTTATCGTTAAATTGGTTTATAAGAAGAAGGCTTGTAAGGCTAATTAATAGGCTGTGAGTTGTGGAGTTAATTCAGATTATATTACTTTTTGATAGTCAGGTTAGAGGTATAAGTATTATTGTAGGAATAATATATTTTAGCATTGAAGTAGATTTAGATTTTGAACATAATCAGTGCCGTATGTATTTGACACTATTACTAGTAATGATAGCCCTAGTGCTGCTTCGCAGGCTGCAAAGACTAGTAAAATGATGGGTATTATACTTGCTAGGGTGAAGTGTGAGTTTAAAATTGTTATGGTAGCTATAACAAATAAGGCTAGTATTATTCCTTCTAAGCATAGGAGAGAGGATATAAGGTGAGATCGATATATTAATAATCCTGCAAGAGATACTGTGAATGCTGTTATAATATTTATATATACTAGAGACACTTGGTAGTTGTGAATCTAATCACAGTCTAATGAGTCGAAATCATTTATTTTATTTTAAACTAATTACCATATTCAGTTCATTCTAGTCCTTTTTGGGTTCATTCATAAGCTAGACTTACGGCTAGTAATGTAATTAGAAAGAGGGCTATGGTGAGTATAGTACTTAGATTATTTGTTTGGCAGGCTCATGGTAACGGTAGGAGGAGTGCAATTTCTAAATCAAATAGGAGAAATGTAATAGCTACTAAGAAAAATTTTATAGAGAAGGGTAGGCGGGCTGATCCCATAGGATCAAATCCGCATTCGTATGGACTTGTTTTTTCTGAGTAGACGTTTAGTTGGGGGAGTCAGAATGCGATGATAACGAGTAGTGAGGCTAGTGTAAGGTTAGTTAGAAGAGCTAATATAAGGTTTATTATTCTTTTTCGGATTATACCGAAGCTAACTGATTGGAAGTCAGTTGTACTTATTAATACTAAAAGAATATGAGCCTCATCAATAAATAGATACGTAGAGGAATAGTCATACTACGTCTACGAAATGTCAGTATCAGGCAGCAGCTTCAAAGCCGAAATGATGACTGGAAGTAAAATGATATTTTAATTGGCGGAAAAAGCACACAATTAGGAAGGTAGATCCAATAATAACATGTAGGCCGTGGAAGCCTGTAGCTACGAAGAATGTTGAGCCATAAACTCCGTCTGAGATAGTAAAGGGTGCTTCATAGTACTCTGAAGCTTGTAAAAGTGTAAAATAAATGCCTAGGGTAATGGTAATAAATAAGGCTTGAAGCATGGGATTACGGTTGCCTTCTATAAGGCTATGGTGGGCTCAAGTAATAGAGACTCCTGAGGCTAGTAGAACAGAGGTATTAAGTAGAGGGACTTCTAAAGGGTTGAGTGGGTGAATGCCTGTTGGAGGTCAGCAACCGCCTAATTCAGGAGTTGGAGCAAGGCTTGAATGGTAAAATGCTCAAAAGAATCCAGTAAAAAATAAGACTTCAGAGATAATAAAAAGGATTATCCCATAGCGAAGGCCTTTTTGGACAATTGGAGTGTGATGTCCTTGGAAAGTACTTTCTCGAATTACATCTCGTCATCATTGGTATATTGTAAGAAAATTTGTTGTTAGGCCAATTGTTAATAGAATTATTGAATTAAAGTGAAATCATATAATTAAACCGGAAGTTATTAAAAGGGCTGATAGAGCTCCTGTTAGAGGTCAGGGGCTTGGATTTACTATATGGTAGGCATGGGTTTGGTGTGTCATTATGTATTATCATGCAGATAAAGACTTACTAGTAGGGTAAATACATAAGCTTGAATTATAGCTACTGCGAACTCGAGAATTGTAAGTAAGACTAGAATAATAAATGTAATAAGAGCTATTGCAGTGCTAATGTTTATTAATGTGAGTGTGGCTCCTCCGATTAGGTGAATTAGCAAGTGTCCTGCGGTAATGTTGGCTGTTAATCGTACAGCTAGGGCAATTGGTTGAATGAAAAGGCTAATAGTTTCAATAATAATTAACATGGGAATTAGTGGAGTGGGTGTTCCTTGTGGAAGAAAGTGGGCAAGTGATGCTTTGGTTTTATTTCGGAAGCCTGAAATTACGGTTCCTGCTCATAGGGGAATAGCTATGCCTAGATTTATTGATAGTTGTGTAGTTGGTGTGAATGAATGAGGTAATAGACCTAATAAGTTTGTTGATCCAATAAATATAATTAGGGATATTAATATTAATGTTCATGTTTGTCCTTTGGCGTTATGGGTTCCTATTATTTGTTTTGATACAAGTTGAAGTGCTCATTGTTGAAGAGAAATAAGGCGGTTATTAACTAGACGGTTTGATGTTGGAAATAGTAGGCTAGGGAAGATGACAATAAAAGTAGCGAGTGGGAGGCCTAAAATTATTGGGGTAATGAAAGAGGCAAATAAATTTTCGTTCATTTCGTTTCTCAAGGGGTGTTTTGTTTTTGTGTTTCGGTTAATATGGGTTCTGGGTTAAGTAGGAAATTATGTTTTGAAACTTTTAGTTGAAAAATGATAAAGAGAGTTAGGAACATTGATATGATTATTATAAATCATGTGGATGTATCTAGTTGTGGCATATCATTAAGGAGAATATTTGTATTCTCAGTCTCTAGCTTAAAAGGCTAGTGCTATTTTAGCTTCTTAATGATTTTATAGTATTGATGCAGATCATTTTTCGAAATAGCTTAATGGGACTAGTTCAAGAACAATGGGTATAAAACTGTGATTTGATCCACAAATTTCAGAACATTGTCCGTAGTATAAACCTGGTCGAGTTGATATAAGAGTTGTTTGGTTTAAGCGTCCTGGAATTGCGTCTGTTTTTAATCCTAGGGAAGGTACAGCTCAAGAGTGTAATACATCTTCAGAAGAGATTAGCATTCGGATTGTTATTTCTATTGGTAGCACAACTCGATTATCTACTTCTAGTAATCGTAGTTCTCCTGGTTTTAATTCTGATGTTGGAATTATATAGGAGTCAAAGCTTAAGTCTTCATAGTCTGTGTATTCGTAGCTTCAATATCATTGATGTCCTATGGTTTTTACTGTAAGTGATGGATTATTGATCTCATCTATCATATATAGAATTCGCAAAGATGGAAGAGCAATTAGAATTAAAATAATAGCTGGTAAAATAGTTCAGACTGTTTCTACTTCTTGGGCATTTATTGTACTAGTATGAGTTAATTTTGTCGTTAGCATTAATGAGATGATGTAGAGTACTAACGAGCTAATTAAAAAGACAATTATTAATGTATGATCATGAAAATGTAGTAGTTCTTCTATAATAGGTGATGTTGCATCTTGGAAACCTAACTGTATGGGGTAAGCCATATAAGGTGTACGGAATTTTCATCTGTAACTTAACCCTGACAAGGTTATGTAATGTTTTACTAACACCTCATTAATTGAGAAAGACATAGTGGTTATGACGTTGGCTTGAAACCAGCTACAGGGGGTTCGATTCCTTCCTTTCTTATTTTAAGTTGACGTATGTAGGTTCTTCAAATGTATGATACGGCGGAGGGCACCCGTTTAGTCACTCTAAATTTGTTGTTGTTAGTTCTACGGTTGAGACTTCTCGCTTGGATGCAAATGCTTCTCAGATAATGAAAATTATTAGTATAACTGCTGTTAGGGAGATGAATGAGCCTATGGAAGAGATTGTATTTCACATTGTATATGCGTCTGGATAGTCAGAGTATCGTCGTGGTATGCCAGATAGTCCTAAGAAATGTTGTGGGAAAAAGGTTATATTTACGCCTACAAATATAATTACGAAATGAATTTTAGCTCACGTATCATTAAGGGTATATCCTGAGAATAATGGAAATCAATGGACAAATCCTCCTATGATGGCAAATACAGCCCCTATTGATAAAACATAGTGGAAGTGTGCAACTACGTAGTAAGTGTCATGGAGGACAATATCAAGAGAAGAGTTGGCAAGAACAATTCCAGTTAATCCTCCGACTGTAAAAAGGAAGATAAAACCTAGAGCTCATATTATGGCAGGTGATCATTTAATGTTGCCTCCATGAAGTGTTGCCAATCAACTAAATACTTTTACCCCGGTTGGAATAGCAATAATTATAGTAGCAGATGTGAAATAGGCTCGTGTATCAACGTCTATTCCAACTGTAAACATATGGTGGGCTCATACGATAAATCCTAAAAATCCAATTGATATTATAGCTCAGACTATTCCTATGTACCCGAATGGTTCTTTTTTCCCTGAATAGTAGGTTACAATGTGGGAAATTATACCAAATCCAGGTAAGATAAGAATATATACTTCAGGGTGTCCGAAAAATCAGAATAAGTGCTGATATAGAATAGGATCTCCGCCTCCTGCTGGATCAAAGAAGGTTGTATTTAGATTTCGGTCCGTTAGTAGTATTGTAATTCCGGCTGCTAGTACGGGGAGTGAAAGAAGCAGTAGTACCGCAGTAATTAGTACAGATCATACGAATAAAGGGGTTTGATATTGTGATATGGCAGGGGGTTTTATATTAATAATTGTTGTAATAAAGTTAATAGCCCCTAGAATTGAGGAGATACCTGCTAAATGTAGAGAAAAGATAGTTAAGTCCACTGAAGCTCCTGCATGGGCTAGATTGCCAGCTAAAGGGGGATAAACAGTTCAACCGGTTCCTGCTCCGGCTTCAACTATAGATGATGCTAGAAGTAGTAAAAAGGAAGGGGGGAGGAGTCAAAAGCTTATATTATTTATTCGGGGAAATGCTATATCTGGGGCACCAATTATTAGGGGAACAAGTCAATTACCAAATCCTCCAATTATAATTGGCATTACTATAAAGAAAATTATTACAAATGCATGTGCAGTTACAATTACATTATAAATTTGATCATCTCCGAGTAGGGTCCCGGGTTGACCTAGTTCAGCACGGATTAGTAGGCTTAGGGCAGTTCCTACTATGCCTGCTCAAGCACCGAATAGTAAATATAAGGTACCAATATCTTTATGGTTAGTTGAAAATAATCAGCGGTTGATGAACATAGGTAAAATGGCTGAGCAAGCATTAGACTGTAAATCTAAAGACAGAGGTCCATATTCCTCTTTTTACCAAGCCTTGTGGTGAAATTCATATTGAATTGCAAATTCAAAGAAGCAGCTTCAACTCTGCCGGGGCTTCTCCCGCCTTTTTTTTTTCGCGGCGGGAGAAGTAGATTGAAGCCAGTTATTTAGGGTGTTTAGCTGTTAACTAAAGTTTCGTGGGGGTGGAGCCCACCAATCTAGTGAGGATTTAGCTTAATTAAAGTGGTTGATTTGCATTCAATTGATGTAAGATGTAATCTTGCAATCCTTATCAGGAGTTAAGTATAATTCTACTTGCTTAGGGCTTTGAAGGCTCTTGGTCTGGGTTAACCTAAACTCCTATTCTAATACTGATAGGATTGGTGATAGTGGTAGTAATATAGTAGATAGTACAATTAGTGTGGGTAGAAGGGTTATTTTTTTTATAGTGGAAAAGTGTCATTTTATTTTTATATTATTTACAGAAGGGAATATTGTTAGTGCAGTGGAGTAGGTAAGTCGTATGTAGAAATATAAATTTAGTAGGGCTGTAATTGCTATAAAGGTTGGTAAGATGAGGCTGTTGTTTTTTGTTATTTCTTGAATAATTATTCACTTTGGTATGAAACCTGATAGTGGGGGAAGTCCTCCTATTGACAAGAGGGTTACAAGGATTAAGACGGTTATAACAGGCAATTTGTTTCATGTATGAGAGAGTGATAGGGTGGTAGTGGTTGAGTTAGTTATAAATAATATAAATATGGTGGAGGTTATGATAATATAAATAATTAGGTTTAGTAGTGTTATTGTGGGGTTATATGGTAGAATTGCTGTTATTCAGCCTATATGGGCAATTGATGAATAAGCTATAATCTTTCGTAGTTGGGTTTGGTTTAGTCCTCCTCAACCTCCAACTATGATTGATAGGATGGAGATAGTTAAGATTATGTTTAGGTTAATGGACTGGAAGATTTGATAAAGTACAGATATAGGTGCTAGTTTTTGTCATGTTAGTAGGATTAGGCCTGATGATAGGGGGATGCCTTGTGTTACTTCTGGGACTCAGAAATGAAATGGGGCTATTCCTAGTTTTATTGTAAGAGCTATAGTTATGAGTATAGATGCTATTGGGTTAAATAGTTTTATCACGGTTCATTGGCCTGAGAATATTAAATTAATGATGACAGCCATTATTAGTAGTATTGAAGCTGTTGATTGGGTTAGGAAATATTTGGTTGATGCTTCTGTAGCTCGTGGATTGTGTTTTTTTATTATAATGGGAATAATGGCGAGTATATTTATTTCGAATCCAATTCAAACAAGTAATCAGTGAGAGCTGATTATGACAATGATGGTTCCTAGGATTATTGTTGATAAAATGAGAATAAAGATAATTGGGTTTATTAGTACGGGAAGGATATAAACCAACATTTTCGGGGTATGGGCCCGATAGCTTAATTAGCTGACCTTACTATTAGAATTTGGTGTAATTGGGAGCACGAAGAGTTTTGGATTCTTAGGAGTAGGTTCAATTCCTATAGTTCTAGAAATAAGAGGATTTAAACCTCTATTATTTACTCTATCAAAGTAACTCTTTTGTCAGACATATTTCTTATGTTTGTGGGGGGATGCTTGATAAGAAGATAGGTAAAGATACGTGTCATATGCACAGGGCTAGTGTTAAAGGTAAGAAATTTTTTCATAATAGATGTATTAATTGGTCATAACGGAATCGAGGGTAGGATGCTCGGATCCATAGGAAGGAGATTGTTAATAGTAAGGATTTAATAGTGAAGTTAATTGTATAGAGTTCTGGTAAAATTGGGCTATGAAATGCTCCTAGAAATAGGATTGTCGTAAAGATATTTATTATAATAATATTTGCGTATTCTGCTATGAAAAATAGAGCAAATGGTCCTGCTGCATATTCTACGTTAAAGCCTGAGACTAGTTCTGATTCGCCTTCAGTGAGATCGAATGGGGCTCGGTTTGTTTCTGCTAATGTTGAGATGAATCATATTATTGCTAAGGGTCATGCTGGAAAGATTAGTCATACTTGTTCTTGTGTAATGATTAGGGTAGAGAGTGTGAAGGATCCATTTATTATAAGGACGGATAGTAGAATGATTGCTAATGTTACTTCATATGAAATTGTTTGTGCTACTGCTCGAAGAGCTCCAATTAGTGCGTATTTAGAATTAGAGGCTCAGCCTGATCAGAGAATGGAGTATACAGCTAAGCTTGATATTGCTAGTATGAATAGTACTCCTAAATTTATGTTAATAAGAGGGTATGGTATAGGTAAGGGGATTCATATGGTTAGGGCTAAACTTAGGGCTAAGATAGGAGCTAAAATAAATATTGAGATTGAAGATGTGGCAGGTCGTAATGGTTCTTTGATAAAGAGTTTAATGGCGTCCGCAATGGGCTGGAGTAGACCATAAGGGCCTACAACGTTTGGGCCTTTTCGGAATTGTATATATCCTAGAACTTTTCGTTCTACTAGTGTGAGAAATGCTACAGCTAAGAGAATCGGGATAATTAATATTAAGATGTTAATTATAAACATTTTGTTAAGGAGAGGATTTGAATCTCTGATTATAAAAGTTTAAGTTTTATGCAATTACCGGGCTCTGCCACCTTAACAAAACCCTTATTCTAGGGCGAGATTTGTTTGTGTACCTAATTAAGATGAAATCATTAGTTAATTTAAGGCGCTTGTTTGAAGTTGGCCTTATTTCTCTGGTCCTTTCGTACTGGGAGAAATACACAATAGATAGAAACCGACCTGGATTACTCCGGTCTGAACTCAGATCACGTAGGACTTTAATCGTTGAACAAACGAACCTTTGATAGCGGTTGCACCATCTGGGTGTCCTGATCCAACATCGAGGTCGTAAACCCTATTGTCGATATGGACTCTTGAATAGGATTGCGCTGTTATCCCTAGGGTAACTTGTTCCGTTGATCAATTTTTTGGATCAATAAGCGATTATGTAATTTGACTTGTGGGTCTAGTTTTTAAAATCGCTCGGAGGATCTTCTGTTCTCCGAGGTCACCCCAACCAAAGCTGTTAACCCATAAAGAATATTGTTGTTTCCTTAGTTATAAAGTTTGTTTCTTTGGGTTAAGTAGTTAAAGCTCCATAGGGTCTTCTCGTCTTGTTGAGATATTCCCGCCTCTTCACGGGAAGGTCAATTTCACTGATTGGAAGTAAGAGACAGTAAAACCCTCGTCTTGCCGTTCATACAAGTCCTTATTTAGAGAACAAGTGATTATGCTACCTTTGCACGGTCAGGATACCGCGGCCGTTTAACGATTGTCACTGGGCAGGCAGTGCCTCCAATACTTGTTATGCTGGAGGTGATGTTTTTGGTAAACAGGCGGGGTTTAGTGTTTGCCGAGTTCCTTTTACTTCTTTTAATCTTTCCTTAAGTGCACTCCTGTGTCGGATTAACAATATAATTAATAAGTTATTTATAGTTGGGTTATTCTTATTTTGTTGTTAATAGTCAGAATATTATCAGGCACTGACTTAAGCTTGTGCAGGGAGAAAATATTTCTTGTTACTCATATTAACATTATTGCTTCTATTTTTATAGATTAGTCCAGTATTATAGCTAGGAGTTAGTTATTTGTTATTGGAATTAATATAATTTTATTGTTGAGCTTTAACGCTTTCTTAATTGGTGGCTGCTTTTAGGCCTACTATGATATTATAAAGTCTTACTCTCTAGTTAAGGTTGTATCCGTTTCTAAAAGGCTGTACCCTTTTAGACTAACTTTTAAAAATACAGTATATTTGTTTATATTTTTGGTATTTTTAAAGCTGAACTAATATTCATTTTCTGGACAACCAGCTATCACCAGGCTCGTTAGGCGTTTCACCTCTACTTATAAATCTTCTCACTATTTTGCCACATAGATGAGTTGATTCTTAATAAATTGTTCATAAGTAGCTCGTCTGGTTTCGGGGTACTTAGCTGAAATTCATTTTGTTAAGTTTCTACTAGTTAACTCATTATGCAAAAGGTACAAGGGGTAATCTTTGCTTTTTTGTACTTTAATTTTTTCTTTCATCGTTCCCTTACGGTACTTTCTCTATAGCGCCATATTTAAAATTTCTATCTCCTATACTTTAATAGTTGGTAAATGTTTTATTTGTAGTGTTTTGATATTTTAGTATAAATATGTTTATGGGCTAGGATTAGTTCAAGATATTCATAGTATGTGAAATCTTCTAGGTGTAAACTAGGTGCTTTATTTAAGCTATATCTTGATTATCCAAGCACACTTTCCAGTATGCTTACCTTGTTACGACTTATCTCCTCTCATATGGTTANNATATATATATATAAATAAGTTTAAATATATTGTACTTATTTGAGGAGGGTGACGGGCGGTGTGTGCGTGCTTCATGGCCTAATTCAACTAAGCACTCTATTCTTAGTTTACTGCTAAATCCTCCTTTAGTTATTAGTTTCATAATAACTTTCGTAAATAATTTTCTTAGGCTAGAAAATGTAGCCCATTTCTTTCCACTCCATAGGTTACACCTTGACCTAACGTTTTTACGTATGATGGTTGTGCTTACTTTTATTCCTTTTTAGGGTTTGCTGAAGATGGCGGTATATAGACTGAATTAGCAAGGGGTGGTAAGGTTTATCGGGGTTTATCGATTATAGAACAGGCTCCTCTAGAAGGGTATAAAGCACCGCCAAGTCCTTTGAGTTTTAAGCTATTGCCGGTAGTACTCTGGCGAATAGTTTTGTTTGTACAACTATTTGTGTTTAGGGCTAAGCATAGTGGGGTATCTAATCCCAGTTTGGATCTTAGCTATCGTGTTTCAGCGGTTGTAAAGTCACTTTCGTTACTTATTTTCATTTCGATTATGGCTTTTTACAGCTTAATTGGAATTTAACTTTATTTGGTATGGTGCTTAAACACGCTTTACGCCGTAGGCCTATTGACTTGGGTTAATCGTATGACCGCGGTGGCTGGCACGAAATTTACCAACCCTAATTAACATGGCTTAGTCAAACTTTCATTTATGGCTTAATCTTTATCACTGCTGTTTCCCGTGGGGGCGTGGCTGAGCAAGGTGTCATGAGCTACGGATGTGTGCTTGATACCAGCTCCTCTTAGTCTGGTTAACTTGGAGGGCATTTTCACTGGGATGTGGATACTTGCATGTGTAAGTCTGTTAGGGGTCAATAGGAAGGCTGGGACCAAACCTATGTGTTTATGGAGTAAATATACTCATCTAGGCATTTTCAGTGCCTTGCTTTATTATTTAAGCTACATTAAC